TTCCTCTTTGGCTAATAGGTACTGTAACTGGTATTCCTGTGATCGGGTTACTAGGTATTTTCTTTTATGGTTCATATTCAGGATTGGGTTCATCCCTGTAGTAATCGGATGAACTGAGTTGTAGACATGAAAGCGTAAGAACTCACCAGTCCCCTTCTTTCTTTGTCTGATTCGAAGGGAACGATCCTGGTGAGTTCTTAATAATCAAAACCTTTTATTCAGATAATTAACAAAACAAATGGATCCCCTTTTCCTTTCCAATGTTTCCTAAAACCCCATTTGTTTTTTCTGATGATGTTTTGAAAAATGAACTTAATTGTTTAATTTCGACCATCTGGCCTAGGTAGTATCTATCTTTCTAAGTTCATTGACTAAGTTCTATAAAATATAAAATGACCTCTCTTTTTTGTTTGCCCACTACTTTATTATACATTATACATAAAGTACTAAGTACCAAAAAATTATGAGAAACCTGAAAAAATGGAAACTAAGGATAGGAATCTTTGAGAAACTGGTATGAAGACTCATTATTATTTGGACACAAGAAGGGGAATTTTCTTCATCCCTTTCTTGTGTCCAAGACTAGGAAGACTAATAATGCCCCGAAAAAATACGGTTCTTTTTACTAACTTGATGTTGCAAAATTTTCGGATCTAGAAATTCATTTCAGATAATTGAACCTTCTCAAACTGTTTCTTTTTAAGAACCAAAAAGATTTGTGCCAAAATAACAGATGCCAAGAAGAACAAAAGTCCTTGGACACGTAATGGATCTTGAAGTACTATTTCTGCATCTCCCTGACTAAATCCACCCACATTAGGATTACTTGTTAATGGTTGATCAAGTTTGATAGATTCACCCTCTGAAACAAGAAGTTCTGGCCCTGGAGGGATAATATCAACCACTTGACGTCCATCCGATGGATCCACTATGGTTATTTCGTATCCCCCCTTTTCTTTTCGTATAATTTTGTTTACTATACCTGCTGCTGTAGCATTATAAACTGTATTATTACTCTTGCTTCCGTCAGGATAAATCTGTCCCCGTCCCCTGTTCCCGCCTACATATATGGGATATTTTAAGAAGTGAACATCCTTTTTACTAGCTGGGTCGGGAGAAAGAATAGGAAAGGTTATTTCACTATATTTCTGACCAGTAACAGGACCTATCACAATAATATTTTTTTTTGTGGGGCGATAGCTCTGAAAAGACAGATTGCCTATCCTTTCTTTCATCTCGGGAGAAATACGGTCGGGAGGAGCTAATTCAAATCCCTCGGGTAAAATAAGAACAGCCCCCACATTCAAACCCCCCTTTTTACCATTAGCAAGAACTTGTTTTAGTTGCATATCATACGGAATTCGAACAACTGCTTCAAATACAGTATCGGGGAGTACCGTTTGGGGAACCTCAATATCCACGGGCTTATTAGCTAAATGGCAATTGGCACATACAATACGCCCAGTCGCTTCTCTTGGATTTTCATAACCCTGTTGTGCAAAAATGGGATATGCATTTGAAATGTATGTCCGAGTTATTATATATATCATGAGCGATAAGGAAATGAATCGAGTAATCTGTTCCTTTGTCCAAGAAAAGGTATTTCTAGTTTGCATGGTCCAATCATTGAGCCCAAAATTTCTACAATAAATTAGGTAGGTTGCTAGTATAGTTCCCTATCCACGATTCTGCTATGTACGGAAATAAGTTTACTCGAATATAAGAGAAATCCTCTGGAGAAATAGAAAGAGTAAGTACTTTTTTGAACGCTTTCTTTATGTACTTCTTTATGTACAAAGTAACAAACATTATAATCGGATTAATAATTAATATCAGTGAATCATTTTTCAGTCATTCATTGAATGATAAATCACTACAAGTGATGGAGATACACGATTTAAATAATGGAAGATCCAATATTTGAAAATTGTATCTAAAATGACTGGAAAAGTGGAAACAAGACCAGATATAATTTGATCGTTATGAGCAAATCCAAAATCTTTGTAGATAGAGCTAAGCATTAGTTCCCAACCATGGGGCGAATGGAATCCAATACACAAATCCGTTAATAAAAGAATACAAAAAGCTTTGATCGTGTCGCTTACGTTATATAAGAATTCCTGAACCCAAGAGTTAAGAATAACAAGTTCTTCATTACCCAGAATAGAATAACCGCTTAGAATAATGAAACATATTATATTTGTCGAGAAGTGTAAAATCATATCGATACGATCTTCATTATGCATCTTGATCAATTGGATTGTTTCTTTGTGTATTATTGTTTCTTTGTGTATTCCTATACTAAGCTTTTGTAGATGTGGCTCCGGATATTCCTTTATCATTTCGTTCAACAGGAAGAGTTCCTCAAATTCTATGAATTGTTCTAGAATACTATTTTCTTGAATGATATTAAAGAAAGTTTCGGGTTGCCTAGTATTCCACCAATTAGTAACCCAGGATTCTAGACTTTTATGAAATAAAAGAGAGATACACCCAGGCAAAAATACTATAGATGCAAGATATAGAAGGGGAATGAATGCTTTCTTTTTTTCCATTTTTTTCATCTGTGAATTCTTAATGAACCCACCTCGTTTGTAAACTCTATGCGATCCAATATTTCTATCAAGCAATGAGTTCTATTACAAGGTATCTTTCCTTTGAATCTATTCACTGTTTTTTATTTGTGATGTATTGGTTATGGTTAGTCCTTGAATATATAAAGAATATCCAAATAGAATAAGAGTCCGTCTCAAATTAGAATGAAGAAATAAAAAAAATTGGACCTAATCCCGAAATGGGATAGTGTGATATAGGAGATGCCGCTAGTATTTTTTTTATTTTTTACCTCCTGATGAGAAATAATTTTCAGTTCATTTCAAAATACTTCAATCGGTACACGCAAGAAATAGGCTAATTCCGCAGCTTTTTGTTCAATTTCTCGTGGAGTCAAATTCTCATCAGTACGAGTCAAGGGAATAGCTCCCTGGCCTCGGATGTCCATATAAAGGACACGCCGGGCATAAATACCCTCTTTAACTTCTATTCTGATGGACTGAACATCTTTCATAAGGAATCGAAGGAAGATGCGACGATTTTGTCCAGGAAATCCCCAACGAAAAATACACACAATTCCTTCCTTTCTATCGAATCGATCATAACCACTACCTACATTCCAGGAGATTGTGCACCACAAATAGGAACTAATAAAGAGACCTGCGATGCCATAGAAAGACATGACGAGCCCTTGTGGAAAAAAAATGATTTGCTGAGACGGAAATAAAGATATCAAATTCCTACCAAGATAACTGGACGTTCCAACCAACAAGAATCCTAATGAACCTAAAAAAAGGATAAAGGCCCAGCAGAAATTACTTGTTTTTCGAGACCCCGTTATAAGTTCTATCCATATATGTTCTGATCGCCAACTCATACTAGATCCGGTTGCATTTTATTGAAATTGAGAGAATAACCCCCCAAAAATTTGACTTTACTCTTTTTTTTCGAAGTAACTCTCATCAACTAGCACTATTCTGATGGGAACCTTTAGGCATAATTCATCGAATTGGCTAGATGTAAAATACTAGTATCCCCTTTATATGATCTCCTATAGATAGAGATAGTGACATGCATTAATTATTTTAAACATATAACATAGTCCACATGCATAAGAGCTCTTTCATTTACATTTAATTCATGTTCGGAAGAAGGCACATCTTATACGATATTCTACTAAATGGATATCCATTTTATGATCCATGTCTAATCTACGTCTTGAAAAAAATGGCTGAGATTGGGTCGCATCGGGTTTAAAAAATCTTGTTTCTTTGAACATGAAGAGATAAAGAAGCCATTGCAATTGCCGGAAATACTAGACCCACTAAAGGCACAAAAATAGATGGTAAGTTGAGAGTTGTCATAGAATGGGTACCTCGGTTTAATATTTGTACCTGTTATTCTTAATATTATATATTTTAAAATCTATTTTTAAATTCGTTATTAATTTTAAGTCGTATATAATTATACTATAAATGAGTATATAATAAGTGCAAGGAATGTAGAACTAAAAAAATGTACTTATTACTTTAATTTTTCTACATGGAATATATGTCTGATAAACTAACAGCTTGTTCGCCACAAAAAAATAATTGACCTTAAAGGTCTACTTGATTCCATTTTTATTCGAAGGAAAGAAAGCGTGGAGCTGAAATAACTCATTCAGAACGCCTTTTAAAAGATTACGTGGTACGATTGTATCGAATAAGCCCTTATGGAATAAATATTCAGCCGCTTGTGAACCTTCAGGTACTGTCTTATTCAATGTTTGTTCAATTACCCGTTTACCCGCAAATGCAATGTAGGCATTGGGTTCAGCAATAATGATATCCCCCAACATACCAAAACTAGCCGTCACCCCACCAGTAGTAGGAGATGTAAGGATTGATATATAGAATAACTTTTTATTTGATTGATAATCATATAAAGCCGAAGATATTTTAGCCATTTGCATCAAACTCAAACTTCCTTCTTGCATCCGTGCGCCTCCGGAAGCACATACTAGAATAAGAGGTAGAAATTTATTGGTAGCATACTCGACCAACCGGGTGATTTTCTCGCCTACTACGGATCCCATACTACCCCCCATAAACTGAAAATCCATAACCCCAATTGCTATAGGAATACCGTTTAGTTGACCTGTGCCTGTTTGAACAGCCTCAGTTAATCCTGTCTTTCTTTGATAAGAATCAATGCGCTCTTTATAAGGTTCCTCCTCTGAATGAAATTCAATGGGATCAAGAGAGACCATGTCTTCATCCAAAGGATCCCAAGTACCTGCATCAATCGAAAGCTCGATTCTATCTGAACTACTCATTTTCAAATGATATCCACATTGTTCACAAATATACATTTTTGGCTTAAAAAATTTCTTATAATTTAATCCATAACAATTTTCGCATTGAACCCACAAATGCCTGTATTTTTGAGTTACCTCGAGATCATTA